CATTACTTCATCAAGACCATGAATACGAGCAATGCCGTCACCCACTTGAAGTACGGTGCCAGTATTCACAACCTTTACTTCTCTATTATATTGTTCAATACGTTCACGGATAATATTACTAATTTCGTCGGCTCGAATGGTTACCATTAGCGTCTCTTAATTCTTTTTCGGAAACAAAGGAAAAAAATAATGCCTAAATTCTAAACTCTAAACTAAAGTAGAAGGACTATTCTTCCATAGCCCCGAGAATGCCAATATTAGCACTGATGGTACGAAAATGTAACTCACTATTCAAACAACTATTCAGAGTACCTAGAGCTCCTTGTAAGGCTTGTTGGAAAACTCGTTGTCGGACTTGATTAATCGCTCTTTGTTGTTCAAAATGAAGGGTTTCATTTTTGTAATTTTCTAATCGTTCCAAACTATCACAAGTGGCATTAATCAAATTTTCTTTTTCTCGTTCTATCTCGGAGTATCCATTCACTCGATATTCATTTGCTTCCGTTTCCACTTTACGGAAGCGCGCCCGGGCTTTTTCGAGCTGCTCAATAGCTCCTCTACGTAATTCTTCTGAATTTCGAATAGTACTCAAGATTCTCTGTTTTCGATTATCTAATAAATCATTTAATGAAAGTAGATTTTGTTAACATAAATTTCACAACTTACACGATCTCTTCCCGAACCAAACATGAACCTTTCGATTCATTTGGCTCTCACGCTTCATTTTTTAATTTATGGGCATTCCATATATTTTAATGTAATGAGCCTACCCTCTCTTCTCTTTTCTGTTCGTATTCAAAGATATCAAAATTTATCTTATACAAGACCAGAGTATATTTGGAGGACTCTTCTGACCAGACAAAAAATCTCTAATTGTCAGCAAAGTTGTTTCTTTATTTTTTATTTGTATTTGTTATGTTTTTTTTTTTTTTTTTTATAATTTTTTTTATTATTATATTTATTATATTTTTTAATTTAATTTATAGATTTAGTTAGATTTAGTCTTTTCTTTATTTATTAAATATTCCTTCAATATTCATCAAATCCAAAAATTCTCATTCTATACATAGGTTGTCGATTCAGCATTGGATAAAAAAGGGGTGCCTTTTTCCTTAGGAAATGGTTCCAATTATTTTATCGATATGAGTGTTCTATATCGGATAAATTACCAACTATGCATTTTTTATTTTTAAACCATCTTAGTACTAACATAGTGGTAGAAAGAGTACCATGTTTGTTGTGCCTGGACTTCAAACAGTTTAGCTTTAACCATGTTAATGGTCCCACATTATTGGTTGATAGAGAATCAAAGTAAATTTACCAATGAATTACGAAATGCTATGGTTCTTACATATGATTTCTGAATTTATTCAGAAGTAATTCGTCGAGATCATGCACATTTTCTATTTTTTTTTTCATCCTACTCCTATTAAAAAAAAAAAATAAATAAAAAAATAAAGTGCAGTCGGTCGGATCCAACCTATTTTTGAAATACACAACTCGCACACACTCCCTTTCCAAAATAAATTAATACACCAAGTACTACGCTTAGATTTATTGGATTTGTTGCTAAAATATCGGTATTAAACCCCAAACCCCCAGCGTATGGCCAGTGGCCCAAGGAAACGAAAGAATCGGTTACACTTTTCATATACTCTCCTCTTATAGATAGGACTAACAAAGAACAGAGTTCTTTTTGTTTGCCCTCTCTTTTTTTTTGTTGATTTCTTTTTTTTTTTTTTTAATTATTTATCTTTATTCTAATTAAAGTTAAAGTTTCCAAGAAGATACTTATTGGGTTAGGTTCTCGGTATTATGTCAATTGCGAAATACCTCGTTTGTTGCGTTGCAACGCATCCTAAAAAGGTTTCCATTATACTAAGAACTAAAAACGGGAAGGAAGAAAACGAGAGGATCTGCTAATTACTAATCCTAAAATAAGTCCTTCCCGGAGGTATGTATTCTCTCAACGAATAAGTAATTGTTAGAGTGAAATGTTGATATAATTTGAAGAAGCAAATGACAAGTCTAAGTCAAAAAAAGTACATTACGTACTTTTTCTTATAGAATTAAACAAATGGATTCGCAAATAAAAGTGCTAATGCCACGACCAGTCCATAAATTGTTAAAGCTTCCATAAAAGCCAGACTTAGCAATAAAGTACCTCGTATTTTACCCTCTGCTTCTGGCTGTCTCGCAATACCTTCTACAGCTTGACCCGCAGCAGTACCTTGACCGACCCCAGGTCCAATAGAAGCAAGCCCTACGGCCAATCCAGCAGCAATAACAGAAGCGGCAGAAATCAGTGGATTCATGGTAAGCTAAGCTCCTCGCACAAAAAAAAAAAAAAAAAAGAAATGGTTAATGATACAATCAACCAATTAATCATCAGAAATACTTCGAAATCTCGCTTTTAGTTCTTATAAATGATGGAGTTTTTGTAAATCTATATGCATAGGGTTCTAGTTATTGCATCTCTTTATTCTAAACCTATTTTTCACTCAATTCTTCATTTTTTACTCTTCTACATTCTTGAGTTCAGAGTTCATTTGTTTACTTGTTCAATCCCCAATCACAGACAAAGCAGAAGGACTTTCTATTGGAATCCCATCTAAGTGCAGTGAGCTGCGAAATGAAAAATAAAATAAAAATATTATATAAGATAAGAGCCTGACTATAACTAGTGAATTTCTAATATCACATATACATTTGTTTATTCCATAATGTAAACCGCCTATTGAATATGATTCTAGAATTATTTTTTTTTTTAACCATATACTATACGGGGGCTAGACAGACTTATAACTATTTGTTACATATGCCCAGTTTCATTTTCCTAGTTAGCTTTTTATTTAATCTTATGTCGGAAAAAGATAACAATTCTTATTCAAATTCTAAAATTGTAATATTGTAATTAACTAAAATTTGAATTAACTAAACAAATATAAATAAAAAATCCATTTATAAATTATAGAAGTCTATAAATAAATGAGCCAAAATCTTAGGAAAAAGATCTAAACGATCTCTTTTTCCTAAGATTTTTTTACAATTAAATTAAATAATATCGTACATCTTTCCTGCTACGACTCTATACCATATAGAAATTCTTTTATCTATTATAGTTCCTAGCCAAGTCGATTATATTAAATGGAACTCCACATGAATTGGGATAAGGTTGAAAAAAAAAAACAATTTAGAAAGCTAGTCAATGATGACCCTCCATGGATTCACCTATATAAGCCGCGGCTAAAGTTGCAAAAATAAGAGCTTGAATACCGCTTGTGAATAATCCAAGAAACATGACAGGTATAGGAACTACTGAAGGTACTAAAGAAACAAGAACAACAACTACTAATTCATCAGCCAATATATTTCCGAAAAGTCGAAAACTAAGTGATAAAGGTTTTGTGAAATCTTCTAGGATGTTAATTGGTAAAAGTATTGGAGTTGGTTGAATGTATTTCCCAAAATAGCTCAAACCTTTTTTTGTAAGACCCGCATAGAAATATGCCACTGACGTGGGTAAAGCTAAAGCAACAGTAGTGTTTATATCATTGGTGGGCGCAGCTAACTCCCCATGAGGTAACTGTATAATTTTCCGAGGTAAAAGAGCACCTGACCAGTTAGAAACAAAAATAAATAAGAACATAGTTCCAATAAAGGGAACCCAAGGACCATATTCTTCTCCAATCTGAGTTTTACTCAAGTCTCGAATGAATTCAAGGACATATTCAAAGAAATTCTGACCGTCGGCCGGAATGGTTTGTGGATTCCGAATGGCTATGGTAACTGAACCTAATAAAATAGCAATTACGACCCAAGAAGTTATAAGTACTTGGGCATGGACTTGTAAACCTCCTATTTGCCAATATAAATGTTGGCCTACTTCTACACCCGATATATCATATAGCCCTTTAAGTGTGTTAATGGAACATGGTATAACATTCATATTGTCCTCTGACAGAAATAAAACTTCAAAAAAAAAAAGAATTATTTTGATTCAACCATCTCTTTCTCAACCGACCCACTTTAATCATTAATCGTATATTTAGGATACTAAGTAATCACATAATATCCCCAGCCCGAGTACTTTTTTTTTTTGAAATCCAGGAATAGTAACCGATCAAATAGATAAAATCTATGGAGTTTCAAAAAGTAATTGACTTATCTTATTATTAATCATAATTAATGATTTCTTATATAGCTAGAACGACCTTCACAAATTGCGGATACTAATTTGTTAAGAATCAATCGGATTGAAGCGATAGCGTCATCGTTGGCTGGAATCGAAATATCCGCGAGATCTGGGTCACAATTTGTATCGATTAAACAAATCGTCGGAATCCCCAAAATGACACATTCTCGAAGAGCCGTATATTCTTCTTGCTGATCAACGATAATTACAATATCGGGTAACCTTGTCATATATTTGATCCCACCCAGATATGTTTGCAAGGTGGATAATTGTCTCTTCAACATTGCTGCATCCCTTTTGGGGAGACAGTTGAATTTCCCCATCCTTTGTTCGGCTTTTAAATCCCTGAACTTTTGAAGTCTCGTTTCCGTAGTAGACCAATTCGTTAACATACCACCAAGCCATTTTTTATTAACATAATGGCACCGAGCCTTTGTAGCAGCGGATGCTACTGAATCAGCTGCTTTATTTTTGGTACCAACAATTAAAAAGTGTTTTCCTCGACTTGCTGCATCAAAAACTAAATCACAGGCCTCTGATAAAAAACGCGCAGTTCTCGTAAGATTTGTAATATGAATACCTTTACGTTTTGCGGAGATGAAAGGTGCCATTCTAGGATTCCATTTCCTAGTACCATGACCAAAATGAACTCCTGCTTCCATCATCTCTTCCAAATTAATGTTCCAATATCTTCTTGTCATTTTTCCCCACACTTGTCTTTGTTTTTTTTTTTTTTTAAAAACAAAGAGACGAGGTATCTGAAATAAATAATTGTTCCGATGGAACATTCTACCGAGGATTGGCCGTTGATACACGACCAAAACCATTAATTCCTTATTATCAAATAAGAAAATTGGACCAGATAATTTAATTTTAATTAAAAAAAAAAGAGTCTATTTTTAGGAATCATTAAATCGTGTAAATGATTGTTCTAATGTCTCATGGAAATTGTTTGGGATGCAAGAACTCAAAAATTCTCTATGGTGAAATAAGATATCTCTCATCTTTCCTTCGAACAAATTCTTCTTTTTGATTTCCAAATGAATGTTTTTGTGTTGCCTTAAAGGATGCACTAATTTTTTGAATCCGGTACCAACAGGTATAATTCCCCCCAGAACAACATTTTCTTTCAGGCCTTTCAACCAGTCAATACGACCTCGTAGAGCAGCTTTTGCTAAAACTCGAGCAGTTTCTTGAAAACTAGCTTCGGATATGAAACTTTGAGTATTAAGAGATGCCCTCGTTATTCCCAATAAGATTGCTCGATAACAGATCGCTTCATCCAAAGCACGCCCTGCTCGTTCCGCTCGCAACAATCCGATTAGTTCTCCGGGTGAAAAAACATTAGACATTCCATCTTCTGAAACCAACACTTTTGATGTTACTTGACGTACAATAATCTCTATATGTCTATTATGGATCTGTACCCCCTGGGATCGATAAACCTTTTGGATCTTATTAACCAAAGAGATACGGCTTTGGGCGATGGTTAGTTCCGTGCTAATCAAGAATCCCCAGGGTCTTCCAAGAATTCTTGATATACGTTCATTCCAACCTTTAACCCTCTTTTTGAGATTTCTCGATATTGAATCAATCGAACGCACTTCTAACACTTGTTCCACTTTTGGAAGACCTTGCGTTATGTCACCAGATCGTGATTTTTCATATATAAATGTAACTAATGTATCTCCCTCGTGAAGGGTTTCCCCATAATGACCATGAACCGTTGCTCCTGGAGTAGCCAAATAGGGCTTGGCTGATCTTATTACTAAGTAGTCAACATGAACAATTAGAACTTGACCAGATTTTTTCTGTGATCTGTATTTGAATAGACATACATTTTCACAAAAAAATTGTCCAAGGCTAATAATTGTGTATGTCTCATCACAAAAATCGTGGTGGAGAAAACGCCAATTTAAATTGAATAGATTCAAAATGATGTTACTGCACGGATGGGGATTATAAATCCCCCTATTTTCATCTATTAAAAAATATTTAAGTACTTTGAAAGTCTGACTAAATTTGTTAAGTAACAAATATTTCTTTGACACAATCTGATTATAAGTTATTAAACGGCAAGATGAATAAAAATTTGCAATTTTTAGTACTACTGTACCTAAGGGGCCTAACGAACTCCTAATTGGAATTATAGGATCCGCTTTAATTGATTCTTTTGTCACATTGTTATATTTCAAACCATTGAATGGACCAATTTGAGAATAGTTGGATGATAACAAAATTTTCAAAGATTGACAGTCCTTATTTCGATTCAACAACGTACCACTAGTTCCTTTATGTTTGGTAAGTGATTGAATCTTTGCCTTGGAATAAAAAGGATTAATATTGGTGTAATCTAATTTATTATGGTTAATAAATCCTGAACCCGCCGTACAATTTCTTTTTCCGGTATACAAAATAGGGGACTTGGCTAACTCAATTCTTATGAAATCGCAAATTAGATCATTTGTTCTTATTTCAACAAAAGAAGTATGAACCCCCTCTATAGAACCCTTTTTTTCTTGGTCCCAATTCAATACTAAGCAAGTCCGAACTAATTGAATGCTTGTGTGATAAATTCCTCGAATTGGTTTGCCATTTCCATAAAGGATATAATTGACAACTCTAAGTTGGACATTATCCCCTTCCTGCAAAAGATCCTGGGGAAAAAATGTTGCTAAATTGATCCCATCCGCTATTTCATATGTGACTACGGGTCGAACCGAAACAAAATACTTTTTCTTAGTAGGTGTGATCCGTTGGACATAGATCCCATTTTTCCATTTTTTGGATTCCTTAGAATTTTTTTTTCCCGTTCCCGGGGGTATCAAGATGCCGCTGTGCCTGGATATCTTATCTGTCTCTCCAGGAAAATGGATATCCCCAGAAAATATTTTGAGTTCAATACTTTTTTTTTTTCTCTCCACTCGGACCAATCCACCTACTCGGCTTCTTGTATTTAAAGTGAGTGGTGTATCCACTCCAATAATACTATTGGTCCGTACCATTATCAACGAAGATCCAGGTAAGACATGCACTTCTTCGGGAATGAAAAAAAATCGATCTACTTTCATTTGGTATTTTGGACTAAATTCTTTTGCTCCTCGATATTCAATCAAATCCTCTTTTTTGACGATTGAATCGACCTCTACAGTCCCATATTTAGTAATTCCTGAACTGTTTCTTCGGTATCGGGGATCGTCAAAATAAGCAAGAATACTATTTCTACGTAAAATACCATTTATGGGTATTTCAATCGAAACACCAAAACGGGGTATTGGTTCTTTCTCACGCTCACGCTCTTGATCATATTGTAATGGAATGATCAATCTATTTCTTCGCCTCTTCGCCAAAAAATCAGAATTTTCGTGGAGAATAGAAGGATATTTGAAATTCCAATGACCATTGGATATGCTTCGATCAGGTCTTGAATAATCAAGAGTCCCCCCCTTTTTTTTACTAGAAGAATCCGAACTAAAGAATTTATGTCTCGCTGGATCATTAGTTACTGATAGGTCAGAGATATATCTTTCTTCGAGAGAAAAAGAATGAACGTTTATTTGATCTTGATCCTTGTGGAGAGAAAAACACACAATACTGGATTTGCACGTACCTACTGCTAATAGCCATAAATGACTTGTTTTTGGTAATAGATGAACATTGCCATAAGTATATTCAGGTGCATGGTAGACATCGGTACTCCAGTGCATTTCTCCCTCGGATTCAGAATAAATATGTTTTCGAACCTTCTCTTTAAAATTTAAAGTGGATGCTCCGGCACGAATCTCAGCAATCACTTGTTCTGATTCTACGTATTGATCATTTTGAACTAAAATCAAACTTTTGGGGGGAATATTTACATTATGGATAATATCCTGACTTTCAATAGTTACATACAGGTCTATAGAACATAGAAAAGCAGGATGTCCATGACGGGTACGTGTGGGATGAACCAAATCCTCATTGAATTTTATTTTTCCATTAAAGGGAGCTCGTACATGTTCGGCAGTACCGCCCGTAAATACTCCGCCGGTATGAAAAGTTCTTAATGTTAGTTGAGTCCCTGGTTCCCCAATTGACTGACCCGCAATAATACCTACAGCTTCTCCCAATTCGACCAGGTCACCGTGAGTGGGACTCCGACCATAACATAATTGACAGATCCAAGATGTACTCCTGCAAGTAAATGGAGTTCGAATATATATTGGTTGTGCTCGAAAGGTTATGAATCGATTGACAAGTCCAATCCCAATATCTTGATTTCGGGCAGCAATGCATCGTAGACCTATATATATATCGTCTGCTAATACACGACCAATTAATGTTTGGATAAACATTCGTTCCGTCATCCCATTTCGAGGACTTACGGAAATACTTCGAATAGTACCACAATCCGTTCTACGTACAATAATGTGTTGAACTACTTCAACAAGTCTACGTGTGAGGTATCCAGCATCTGATGTGCGTACAGCAGTATCTACAACCCCTTTACGGGCTCCATAGCAAGAAATTATATATTCCGTCAAAGAAAGTCCTTCGCGTAAATTGCTTTGAATGGGTAAATCAATCATTTGTCCTTGGGGATCCGACATTAATCCTCTCATACCTACTAATTGGTGTACCTGAGATGCATTTCCTCTAGCTCCTGAAAAGGACATTAAATGGACTGGATTAGAGGGATCAGTCATCCGAAAATTAGGATTCATTTCTTGTCTCAAATATTCGCTGGTAGCATACCATATTTCAATGGATTGACGTAATTTTTCTACCGCGTGTACATTCCCATAATGGTGGTGTTTTTCCAAAATGAAACTTTGTTGTTCAGCATCTTGGACTAACCATCCCTTAGAAGGTATTGTTAAAAGATCATCAATTCCTAATGAAATAGATGTAGCAGTGGCTTGCTGAAAACCCAGAGTTTTTATTTGATCCAGGATGTGTGATGTATATGCCATCCCGAAGTGATCTATTAATCTGCTAATAAGTCGTTTCATGGCAGCTCCATCTATCACTTTATTGTGAAAGACCAGATCGGCCCGTTCTGCCATAAGTACCTCCCTATTCTGCTGAGTAGGATTCTACAATGGGTCTGAGTCAGTGATTTGAAAACTTCCTTTCCTCAATCTTGATTCACGTAAAAATTCAGGAATTATGATACCAGTAAAGCCCTAGCCAAATTCTCATGAGTATCGCCTAACTACTTAATCTAGCTAGCGTATGAGTAGGCTCGACAAAACCCCTGTATGGCTTCTTCTATTTCTCGATAAAAAGAAATATGACCAACAGTGGTTCGAATGTATATACAACGAGTTTCTTTTTTTACACTTCTTACTATTAAATAGTGCCCATAAATTTCATGGTAGGTACCAAAAGATTCATATTGAACTTCGATGGGAACTTCCCTTGAGCCAATAATGACACGTTGATCTAGTCGCCATCGGAGCCACAAAGGACTATCTAAATGGATTCGTTTTCGACGATAAGCTCCAAGTGCATCATAGGAACTAAAAAAATAGAGTTCCTTCTCTTTCGTATACTGATAATCATTATTGCCAACAGTTTTATTTTGATCGTTTTTGCAATTAGATAAATTATACCTATTTGCACAAATACCTCGACGATTTCCGATCGTTAATACATAGAGTCCAATTAGCATATCTTGAGTTGGTACAGAAATGGGATCCCCAATAGCTGGAGACAGGAGATTCATATGAGAAAACATAAGTAAACGAGCCTCTGCTTGAGCTTCTAAAGATAAAGGTACATGAACAGCCATTTGATCCCCATCAAAGTCTGCATTAAAGCCCT